ATATATAACATAACATATATATTATTAACATATAACATATATATAATAATAATAATATATAATAATAATATTATATATTATATATTATATAATAATAATAATATAATATTTATATTAATAATATAATATTTATATAATAATATAATAAATTAATATAATAAATAATAATAATAAATAATATTTATATAAATATAATAAATAATATTTATATAAATATAATAAATATAAAATATAAAATATAATAAATATAAAATATAAAATAAATAAAAAATATATAATATTTATATAAATATAAATAAAATATAAAATATATTAATAATAAATATAATGATTAATAATAAAGAAAAAAATTTAAAATAAATAAATATCAAAGAAGAAGGAGGATTTAAAATGCGAGATATAAAAACATATCTCTCCACGGCACCTGTGCTAACCACTCTATGGTTTGGGTCTTTAGCGGGTCTATTGATAGAAATTAATCGTTTATTTCCAGATGCCTTGTCATTCCCCTTTTTTTAATTCTAATTGAATTCTTGTCTTGTATTGATATGTGAAGAAATGAAGAAGATTTGAGATACCATTCCACGTAACATGGCTTCAATTTAGATCCCCTTTTCTTTAGGATAGGAAAAAAAAGTGTATCGAACCTCAGTCAAAATACAGTGAATCTACGATATAATTTGGGATAAAAGAAATAGAAATGTGGATTAGGAATTAGGATAGGAAAGGAATAATTCCTAGTTAGAAAAAATTGTATTACTTAATTATTACTATATTTAATATTCTTATATTAATGAACTTCTATTAATGAATATGACTCTCTTTCTTTATTGTTATAGTAATTCATAGTAATTAGATTTTAGATTATAGTACTTCGGAGTCATTCGACTTCTAATAATAATAATATTTTAAAATTCCATCTCTAGTTAGTAAATATAGATTTTTTATTTTCTTTTGTTTTTGGTTCGGATCAAAAACAAAAATGAGGAGAGTTAAAAAGTGAAGTCGATCCAAAATGAAAAGGAGGTTCATGGCCAAGGGTAAAGATATCAGAATTATAGTGATTTTGGAATGTACCAGTTGTGTTCGAAAGGGTGTCAATAAAGAATCGCCGGGCTTTTCTAGATATATTACTCAAAAGAATCGACACAATACACCCAATCGATTAGAATTGAGAAAATTTTGTCGCTATTGTAAAAAATATATGATTCATGGGGAAATAAAGAAATAGATGGAACAGAATGCATGTGTGATTTTTCCAAGGAGCGGGAAGAGTAAGAACTTGACATCTTCACATAGATAATACAAACCAAATCCTATTTTGGTCGGATATTAAATGAATAAAAAAAGTAGAATTGTATTTTCTAGATTATTTTATTTATATTTTATATTTATATTATAATATATTATAATATTTATAATATTATATATTTATATATTATATATATTATATATAAATCATATATCATATATTATATATTATATATTTATATATATATATATAAGTAATAATTAATTAATTAATTATAAGTATATATAAGTAATAATTAATTATAAGATATAATTATATATAAGATATAAGTATAAGAAATAAACAAACAAGGAATAAGCAAACCATGGATAAATACAAACAACCTTTTCGTAAATACAAGCGATCTTTTCGTAGGCGTTTACCCCCAATTGGATCGGGGGATCGAATCGATTATAGAAACATGAGTTTAATTAGTCGATTTATTAGTGAACAAGGAAAAATCTTATCTAGACGGATGAATAGATTGACCTTGAAACAACAACGATTAATTACTATTGCTATAAAACAAGCTCGTATTTTATCTTCGTTACCTTTTCGTAATAATGAGAAACAATTGGAGAGAGGGGAGTCGATCCCTAGAACTACTGGTCCTAGAACCAAAAATAAATAGACATACTCCTCAAAACTCCAATAAGAACTCAAGCTCAGATTAATGTTTTGCTCGAAAAACCTAGAATCCCGAGTTGATTCTTGTGTTATAAAATGTTATAAAAAAGGAAAAATGGGTAATAAATTTTTTTTTAAGATGCTCGTTTATTTCAAATCTTAATTTATTTTTCTTCTATCTTCCCGGAGAATGGACTCCGGGAAATTCTGTTTCAATCATTCTTGTTTCCTGTATAGTATATTCTTATATTCTATTAAGATTCTTTTATTCCTTTATTTGTATTTGATTGATTAATGATTTTATTTGAAATCATATCAAAACAAATCTTATTTGATAGGACTATTTGCACAAGTATTTTACGATTCAGAAGCAATTGTTTCTTGTACAGATTGTGTATGAATCTACTATAACTATAGGATACCATATCCTCACGAGTTACTGCATTTATCCGAGTGATCCACAAACGACGAAAATCTCTCTTTTTCCTGCTCCTATCTCGATGAGAGGAACCCAAAGCTCTCATTCTTTGTTGAGTACTCATTCGAGTAAGTCTTGAATGAGCCCCTATAAAGGTTGATGCAAATAAACAAATTTTTTTTCGACGTCTTCGAGCTGTATATCCCCGTTTAACTCTGGTCATTAAATCAAATGAAACTTTATTGAATAACTAATGGATTTCTCTTCTTTCAGTCATCCTTTTCCTCCGGTCGATTAATAACAAAACGGATTTTTCCGATATATAAAATATAAATTCCAATGGCTTTTGCTACTATGACCTTCCCGACCACAATTTTTACTTCCAGGTATCTTGCCTGGAAATAAGAAATTCTACTGCTGATAAATAGTGGGTTTCCTCGTTTCTATGGCAACTTTTTAAACGGTGAGGTCCTCTCTATACACCGGAGCCTCTTCTTTCATTTCATCGAATTTTATTGTGAACTTGTATAGTTCACACTCTTTGGCTCTACCCCATCCTTTTTTCAATTAGAATTTTTTTTCTAATTATAATTAGATAGTCCTTTTCACAAAAAAGCTATCCATACAGTGACGGCATTTAATTCTGTAAAGTGAAAGTTGGCTAGGTAGCTGACCCTGTTAGTCCGTTTTTTTTTCAAGAATAAGAATAGGAGCATAACCCTTTTGCTTCTTATAAGACTATTTCCTCCGCTTAATGGATAACTATTTGCTACCAATGGAGAATTGCTTCTCATCTAAAACGGAGTGATTGGATTTGCACCAATAGAAACCATAAATTACATTACATAACATAATAGGTAAATGATAGATCCTCATTTTTAGATAGTTATTTAGATAGTAAATTAAATGGCGGTCTTTCACTCTATCTATCCTATTCATTGGTAGTGTTCATTGATACTGGAAAAATTTTTTTCATTTCTTCAAACTCATGATCTGAACTGAACGAGTCGCACATACACCCTAGTACATGTTCCTCGACGCTGAGGACATCCTCGAAGAGCGGGGGATTTCGTGACATTTCTTATTGGCTGTCTTGCGTTTCTAATAAGTTGTTTAATGGTTGGCATGTCTCATTCTATATAGAATAGAGTGGATTGGCTTAGATCGATCTTAACCTGATGGTTGATGATTATGAAAGATTTCTATTCACTATCAAATCACGGAAAATTCTAATTTTGAAATGGAATTCTATATTTATATAAATATAAAATCTCCAGTATTCTCATCTTCGACCGCTACAAGATCAACGATGCCATGAGCTTGGGCTTCTGTTGCTGACATAAAAACATCCCTTTCCATGTCTTCGGATATAACCCATAAAGGGTTGTCCGTTCTTTGTACATAAGCTTTTGTGAGGGTTTCGCGAAGCTTCAACAGTTCTTCTGCTTCCAGGATAAATTCCCCTGCTTGTGCCTCATAAAAAGCACTAGCAGGTTGGTGAATCATAACCCTGATGATATTGATATAACATCATGAACGATTCTTCTATGCGTATCTCGCACGATTTGATTAAAGTAAGGGGGAATCAAAATAACAAGAAGAAATTAAACAACCGTACGGGCATATTTTGTACATTGCATACGGCTCTGCAATGGAATTTATTTTTTCTTCCTTTCCTTTTGCAATAGAATTTCTTCTATCGAAAATAAGAAATATAACTCATATGATCCAAATGTTTAGATGATCCATTTACCACCCTTCCTTTCGTAGTAGTAAAGAAAAATACTATGATGGTTCTGTTGCTTTATTTTACTTTATTATATATATATATAATTTATCTATTTATCTTGTCTGTGGTTTAGCAATCCCAAAGTTTCTTTTTGATACGATCCAAGAAGGATAAAATAAATTTTTCCATTTTTTTTACTCTTTCTCTGATAACATAAAGATAAGAAAGAGACTTCTGGTGTGGAAGAAAAATGGTTTGTGACGCTGAAATTAACTCTTGACACATAAGATCAAGATCCAATTGGTAATAACCCTTCTTTTTCATACTATTATCTCAATACAAAATCTCATGTTAGGAAAAAACAATAATGGTTTGCTCATATCGAACTCGAAGTGCCATGCTATTATTACTTATTCTTTTTTTTTTTTGATTCATATTCGATAGAGCGAAGGCATAGTCTTCTTTTTTTTTATAAAAAAACTCATTGGCGCCAAGCGTGAGGGAATGCTAGACGTTTGGTAATTTCTCCTCCGACCAAAATGAAAGATCCCATTGAAGCTGCTAATCCCATGCATATTGTATGTACATCGGGTACCACAAATTGCATAGTGTCATAAATGGCTATTCCTGGTATTACCCATCCGCCTGGAGAGTTTATAAACAAATAAAGATCCCTAGTAGCATCTTCTATGCTGAGATATACCATGAGACCAGCAAGTTGATTCGAGATCTCGCTATCAACCTCTTGGCCTAAAAAAAGTAGTCTTTCTCGATGAAGTCGGTTGATTAGGGCAAAATTGTATCCCTGTGGAACCGTACGTGCACCTTTGGATGCATACGGGTCAAAAGAGAAAAAAATCAATGTGTCGATTCCAGTCTTATTTCTTTTTTTTTTTCTAACTGTTTTTCTAATGAAGCGTTTTGCTTTTCTTCCA